TACAGGATTTATGTTCTTAATTTCCTGGCGTGGTTATTGGCAGGAATTGATTGAAACTTTAGCATGGGCTCATGAACGCACACCTTTGGCAAATTTGATTCGATGGAAAGATAAACCAGTAGCTCTTTCAATTGTGCAAGCAAGATTGGTTGGATTAGCTCACTTTTCTGTAGGTTATATATTCACTTATGCGGCTTTCTTGATTGCCTCCACATCGGGCAAATTCGGTTAATTATTTAGGTATTCTATCCGCAATAATATATTTTTTTTAATAAAAAATATATAGGTATGTACTCTTATATTTATTTCTACATCTAGGATCCGATTTGTATCATTATCATTGATAATAAGAGGAACTGAAGCATTATGGCAAAGAAAAGTTTGATTTATAGGGAGAAGAAGAGGCAAAAATTGGAAAAAAAATATCATTTGATTCGTCGATCCTCAAAAAAGGAAATAAGTAAGATTCCGTCGCTAAGTGAGAAATGGAAAATTCATGGAAAATTACAATCCCCACCGCGTAATAGTGCACCTACACGTCTTCATCGACGTTGCTTTTCGACCGGAAGACCGAGAGCTAACTATCGAGACTTTGGACTATCTGGACACATCCTTCGGGAAATGGTTCATGCATGTTTGTTGCCAGGGGCAACAAGATCAAGCTGGTAAGGATTTAAGTATCCCTTAATTTTTCTATTTTTTTCTATGATCGATGAGGCCCCTTTACCATTCTGTCTAAATAGGCTATTCTATTTGTACAGATATGGAATAGGGGCTCATTCAATTCTTCTTTGTTTATTAGAGTTTAGTCCAAGTTTTTTTGTTTCATCGCGGGGTAGAGCAGTTTGGTAGCTCGCAAGGCTCATAACCTTGAGGTCACGGGTTCAAATCCTGTCTCCGCAACATTTTTTTTTCAAGAAATGTAAGTTTGCTTCTATTAACTAGTCATTAATTAATACTTGTCTTTTGGGACGCGAGGAAAAAATTACTATATTTCCCGGTCAACTATAACCGAATCTTTTATCTTTTTGAGTCCATTTATATTTGGGCGGATAGCGGGAATCGAACCCGCGTCTTCTCCTTGGCAAGGAGAAATTTTACCATTCGACTATATCCGCATTTTTTTGCCTTCTTGATAAGAAATTTATGGATAATATTTGTTCAAAGCTAGACGAGATACACTCTTTGGTTTGGGGTCATTTCATAAAATTCTACCACCAAATCAATTCAATTAACAATTCTATTAATATATATATTTATATATATTAATATTATATAATATTATTATATTTATTTGATATATGGAATATTGAATTCCATATTCAAGAATATATGATTCTTCTATTTCCATAAAAAATTATATTCTATATTGATATCAGATATCAATTTTTGATTCGTTTTTTTATTTAGTTATTTATTACTATTTCATATTTAGTAACTATTTATTAATCTTTTATTCATATTTCATTCAAGTTCCAGAAGTTCGACCCCCCCTCTAATTTTTTCTTTATTTGCATTTTATGGACTTATATTGAGTGTAATTAATGGAATGGGAGGGGGTCATCTCATTTTTGGATCTGCAACGAATGAATTCAAGAGATAAGAGAATTAAGGATACCCACCAAGAAGACTAATCCAATCCATAAAGATGTACCAGAAAATACAACATTTTTGTTACTCGACCAACCATCAGGAGACGCAAATACAACGGGTACACTAATCAGTAAGATTGATGAAGTAATAATTAATGCAAAAACAGCCAATTGGAAAGCAATAGTCATGTTTTTAATCCTCCAAGCTATTAACAAAAGAATATACACCATTTAATCCTATTACCCACTAAAAAATTTTAATAAATAAAGGGATTTTATCATGAATCCGTTGATTCAAGATGACTTAGTTCCAATTGCTTTTTACCACTTTTATTCTATTCGGACATGAAGTTAAAGGTTATTTTTGACTTCACAAATGGGTATACGGGATCGCGTATCTCATTTATTTATATAGCCAGATTGATAGACCTATAAAGAAAGTCACACCCTATATCTTTCTCTACATAGTGATCGTATTAACTCATAGGGCTATGTTCTATTTGGCGAAAAAAAAATAAAATAGAAATTATCTTTTGGAGAGATGGCCGAGTGGTTGATGGCTCCGGTCTTGAAAACCGGTATAGTTCATAAAAATAACTATCGAGGGTTCGAATCCCTCTCTCTCCTTTTGTTGGATTACTATATTTTGATCTTTATCTTTATTGGCTTTTTTTACTTCTTAGCATGATAAATAAAGGAGAATGGCTCGGCTGGATAGTATAGCCGAGCCAGAAAAAATGAGATTGAATTGAAAGAAACAAAGAAGACTTTTTAATATGAACCGATTTTTACTTTCCTATTTTACCTACTACTTTAGTTAAGAGGAGTCATGGAAAGAACAGGTTCAAAATCACGATCAATTCCTTTTTCAAATCCCGCTGCCGCTGCCCGAGCCCTTCCCGCGTGCC